CATTGATGGAAAAGAAATTGCACGCGTCGAATGGATCAGAGAAGGCAGGGTTCCCCTACAAACCATTCGGGCTAAAATTGATTATTGTGCCTATACAGTTCGAACTATCTATGGCGTATTAGGTATCAAAATTTGGATATTTATAGATGAAGAATAAAAAAACTTTCCTTGGCTTTTCTTTTTTTTTACCCCCCCAATCCAACAAAAAATAAGAAACTCGTTCATTTTTTTGATTGAAGATAAAAAAAAAGAGCTCGTAATTCTTTAATTCTATAGGGTTGAATAAAAATTCGATTAAATAAATGTTTGATATAATTGCTATGCTTAGTGTGTGACTCGTTGGTTTTTTTAGGAATAAGGTTAAAAAAAAAAAAGCCTCCCTAATATGAACTAATAACTATAGAACTAAGAACCAACTCATCACTTCGCATTATCTAGATCCAACAAAGCAGTCAAGATATGATAAATTTTTCATATCATTGTAGCAACTGAAATTTGTTTTGCATAAACTAAAAAAGCAAAAAATATTATTCTAAGGTGTGAACCGGAATATAGAAAAAGATGTGGATAGAGGGGTGAGAGAAAGAGAGAAAAAAATATAAATGATATAGAATTCCAATATGTAAGGTCTATGAGTCATTTAGTCATCTCATAAAAGACAATGTAATAAAGCATCAATACTGATTCATACATAATTAAATGATAGATTATAGAACAAAAAACCAAGAGCCTTTAGCCAATAAAGACTGAGAAAATTGACTCAAGAACAAATTTCATTAAGAGCTCCGTTGTAACATTAAGACCTAACCATTAAACAAGAAGCGATGGGAACGATGGAACCCATGAATGCAGAAGATTTTATTGAAACCAAATCCTAACGATTCATTGGTCGGGATGGCGGAAGGAACCGAGAAAGAATTCATCTATTCTGATCTGAGACGTAATGAATTAACCTTACAACTGAAATAGATAGTAGAGTAAATATTCGCCCGCGAAAACATTCTTTTTTGGATTGCTACATTTTGAATATTTTGAATCCCTTTTTCGCGAGGAGCTGGATGAGACGAAACTCTCACGTCCGGTTCTGTAGTAGAGGTGGAATTCAGAAAGAACCATCAACTATAACCCCAAAAGAACCAGATTCCGTAAACAACATAGAGGACGAATGAAGGGAATGTCTTATCGAGGTAATCATATTAGTTTCGGTAAATATGCTCTTCAAGCGCTTGAACCCGCTTGGATCACATCTAGACAAATAGAAGCGGGGCGCCGGGCAATGACACGAAATGCACGTCGGGGTGGAAAAATATGGGTACGTATATTTCCCGACAAACCAGTTACAGTAAGACCCACAGAAACACGTATGGGTTCAGGTAAAGGCTCTCCAGAATATTGGGTAGCTGTTGTTAAACCAGGTCGAATACTTTATGAAATGGGTGGAGTCGCAGAAAATATAGCCAGAAAAGCCATTTCAATAGCAGCATCCAAAATGCCTATCAAAACTCAATTTATTATTTTGGGATAAGAATGTAGAATCAAAGAAAATAAATCCTGGGAATGAAAAATGCAAGGTTTATTTTTTTTTTGACAAAAAATATTTCTTTCTTTTTCTTCGCCCTTTGCATTGAAAGAACAAACAAAAAAATGATTCAACCCCAGACACGTTTGAATGTAGCAGATAACAGTGGGGCTCGAGAATTGATGTGTATTCGAATCATAGGAGCTAGTAACCGCCGATATGCTTATATCGGTGACGTTATTGTTGCTGTGATTAAAGAAGCAGTACCAAACATGCCCCTAGAAAGATCAGAAGTGGTCAGAGCTGTAATTGTACGTACCTGCAAAGAACTTAAACGCGACAATGGTATGCTAATACGATATGATGACAATGCCGCAGTTGTCATTGATCAAGAAGGAAATCCTAAAGGAACTCGCGTTTTTGGTGCGATCGCCCGGGAATTGAGACATTTAAATTTTACTAAAATAGTTTCATTGGCGCCCGAGGTATTATAATAGTCTTAAAATATAAGATGAGACTATGGTATAGTTATAGTCGGGTATTGGAAAGAAATAGATTCAAATTAATTTAGTAGTTTAGTAGATTGTGTTTCACGCATATACCTTTAATTTAATAATATAATTTTTTTTCATAAAAAAAAAATTAAGTAAAAAAACATGTTGATTATATAAAAATTTGGGGGCAACAAGAATTTTAGTCCATCATGAGTAGGGACACTATTGCTGATATACTAACCTCTATACGCAATGCGGATATGGATAGAAAAAGAGTAGTTCGAATAGCATCTACTAATATCACTGAAAACATTGTTAAAATCCTTTTACGAGAAGGTTTTATCGAAAATGTGAGGAAACATCGAGAAAGCGACAAATATTTTTTGGTTTCAACCCTGCGACATACAAGAAATAGAAAGGGGCCCTATAGAAATATTTTAAATTTAAAACGGATCAGTAGACCTGGTCTACGAATCTATTCTAACTA